TATAAACACTATATATATAAGAGTCTATAATAATTAGTATCTTGTTAATATAAATATACTTTTTTTTTTTAATATTTTTTTTTTTATAAAAAAAAATATTTTTCTTTTTATTTATATATTAAAAATATAATCTTAATGTAAATCATATAATGATATATGTTATTAAATAAAATAAGTTTTATAAATAACTAAGAAAAAACTAAAATTTTTTAATTAAAAATATATATATATAATTTTATAAATGACAACAACAACTTTTTTTTTTTTTTTAATACCGGTATTAGGTATAATATTATTACTAGTTAATTTAATATTATCACCTCATAATTCATACCATGAAAAAGATAGTGCTTTTGAATGTGGTTTCCATTCTTTCTTAGGGCAAAATAGAACACAATTTAGTATATCTTTTTTTATATTTGCTTTATTGTTTTTATTATTTGATTTAGAAATATTACTAGTATATCCTTATGTAGTAAGTGCTTATACTAATGGTATATATGGATTATTAATAATGTTAGTATTCTTTTTGGTATTAACATTAGGATTTGCTTTTGAATTAGGAAAAAATGCATTAAAAATAGAAAGTAGACAAGTTTTCAATTTTGAAAATAAATCTTGAAAAGGTTACTCTTTAATATATAAATAATAATATAAATTATTAATATTTATATAAATATTAAAAAAAAATAATACAATATAGATGTATGATTACACATAAAAATTAAATAGTGTTATTATATATTTATAAAGTAAAAAAGTATTTAAATACTGTAGGTATTTAAATATTTAAATTATATTATTTAAAAATAAAAATATAAATAATATAATATAAAAAATGTGTAAGAGCTATAAAATAAATTAAAAATATAGTAACTCGAAAAAAAAAAATAAATTTTATAGTAATAAACAATAAAAGTTATTACTTATATAAATAAAAAAAAATATATAATTATACGAAATTATATAAATAATATTAATTCAAATAAATATATATATATAATATATAATTTGAATATAAAAAATTAAATAAAAATGAAAAGTTTGTATATATAACCAAAAAAAAAATGAATTTAATTTTAAATATATTTAAAATACAAATGGATGCACCTGCACCTTGAGGATTATTTTTCCAAGATAGTGCATCACCTCAAATGGAAGGAATAGAAGAATTACATAATAATATTATGTTTTATTTAGCTGTAATTATGTTTACTGTTACATGAATGATAATAAGTATAGTAAGAAATTTTTTAGCAACAAGATCACCAATAGCTCATAAATATATGAATCATGGTACTTTAATAGAATTAATATGAACAATATCACCAGCATTCATATTAATATTAATAGCATTCCCATCATTTAAATTATTATATTTAATGGATGAAGTAATGGACCCATCATTAGTTGTATATGCAGAAGGTCACCAATGATATTGAAGTTACCAATACCCAGATTTCACTAATGAAGATGATGAATTCATAGAATTTGATTCATATATAGTACCAGAAAGTGACTTAGAAGAAGGACAATTTAGAATGTTAGAAGTTGATAATAGAGTAATAATACCTGAATTAACTCACACTAGATTTGTTATTTCAGCTGCAGATGTTATACACTCTTATGCTTGTCCATCTTTAGGTATTAAAGCTGATGCTTACCCAGGAAGATTAAACCAAGCTTCTGTTTATGTAAACCGTCCAGGAACTTTTTTTGGACAATGTTCAGAGATCTGTGGTATATTACACAGTTCTATGCCTATAGCTATACAATCTGTATCTATCCGTGACTTTTTACTTTGATTAAGAGACCAAATGGAGGGTTAATTTTAAAAATTAAAATTATATTCGGTCGTCTGGTAAAAAAATTTTTTAATAAGAAAAAATTAATTAATATAATTAATAAATATATTTTTTATTTAATAATAAATATTAAAGAATTTTATACATCTTTAATGTATTTAACTATTAGATATATTATTTTATCATTCGAAACTATCGAATGAATTATTTCATTATCAATTAATAGAATTAAATCATATATTGCATATATTATAGGTATATTAAATAAATTTATAAATATTTTTAGCAAATATTTTTATGAGTTATTATTGTATGTTAGAGGTTTATATATTAAATTAAAATTTAAATTAATTTTTATTTATAAAATAAAACTTATTTTTACAGATAAAGGAGAAAGATATATGTTTTTATGGGATCTTAAAAGAAATCCATTTATTTATGTTGTTTTATTGAGGATTTGATTATTAATTTTTAGTGTTTATTTTGCAGGTACTGGTGTATATGATTATATTGATTTAATTAATATTTTTAATATTAATTATAATAATGAATTAAATTTACATAATGGTTATATAAATATTTGGCTTACTGAGGAATTCTTAAAAGAAATGTCTTCAAATGGTAATTTAGTAGTAAATGGTATATCTTCAGATTCTTTTTTTGGAGGTGGACCGTCAGGTGGCGGAGGTAATTCTTCGGCATTAGTTGCAACACAAGAGGTAGACGATACTAGAAAAAAATATGATGAACATAAATGAGCTATGTATAAAAGAAAAAAATTACCTTGAGGTCCTGATTTTAAATACAAAGAAAATATTACGAAGAAAAAATATAAATGAGTTTTTCCTGAACTTTATCAATCACAGAAACCAGATGTATTAACATATGTTAATACTCTGAGGATTTACAAGGAAAGTTCTATAAAGTATGCTTATCATACTATGTATTCTAGGGAAAATATGCATGTTCATGTAACATACCCTGATGGTACTCATTTATGAATGTTTGATAAACCAAAAATAGTACAACATATTAAATTCTATAGAAAACATATTCATATGAATGCTTCACAAGCAGTTCCATATAATTTTCCGGCTAAATATAAAGAACATTTTGAACCTTTTAGAAAAAGAAAAATAGATATTTTATTTAAAGAAAAATATGGTATTTTTGATACTACTTTTAAAAGAAAAGAAATAACTATAAATGAGTTATTATATTCAGCAAAAAAAAAAAAAAAGGAATATGATGATTTAAATCCAGAACAAATTGATATAAATGCTATATTAAATTCTGAAAAAGATAATAGTAATAAAAATAAAAATATAAAAAAAATTACTAATAATGATATATTAAATTCTGAAAAAAATAATAATAACAATAATAATAATAATAATAAGAATAATATCTCTATAAATGATATATTAAATTCTGAAAAAGATAATAGTAATAATAGTAATAGAAATAATAACATGTCTAGAAATGATATATTAAATTCTGAAAGAGATAATAATGTAAAAAAAATGGCTATAAATAATATTTTAAATTAAATATATATAAATTTTTAATATAATTTTTTTTTTTTGTTAATATATTTTTAATATTAAGTTTAGATCTAAATAATGAGATTATATCTCATTAATATGAAAGGATAAGAATTAATATATGATAATATTATATTATTAATTTCTTAGGGTAGGGTAAGAGGGTTATAATATTAAAGTATTTATACTTTTTTATTTAATTAATATACGTTTAATTTAGCGTGTTAATTTAATGGTAGAATAGCGTGCTACGGACACGTAAATATAAGTTCAAATCTTATACACGCTTATGCCTGGCCACAGGTATAAATGGTTTATATATGTATATATTTTTATAAAAAAATAAAGATACTTCATAAATCAAATCAAAATAAAAATAATACCTAAATTCTTTTATTTTTGTAAATTTCTCTAGGATACAATTTTTAAATAAAAAAAAATGTCTGACTACGATATGGAAGAGTTCTTTAATTGTTTGACTGCTAACACACCAGAAAATCATGTGAGATGTCAAATATGATTAGTACAGTGAATGTTTATATGAGACTAATTAAATAATATATATATATATATATATAACCAATTAAATTATTATTTATAAAAGTAATAAGTTTTTTATTATAGTTAATATAATAATAGTTAATTAATTTAGTTAATAATTATATAGCTATAGATAATAATTTAGTTAATAATTTATAACCTTAAATATTGGGGTTATAAAATTTTAATACATGTTAATTCAATGGTAGAATAACGTATAAATTATACGTGATTATAAGTTCAAATCTTATGCATGTAACGTAAGCATAAATATGTAGTATGGATAAATCAAATAATAAATTATATATAAATAATGAATTTTTCTATCTTTTTATTTATTATAGGAATATTAGGGTTTGTATTAAATAGAAAAAATATAATATTAATGCTAATTTCAATAGAAATAATGTTATTATCAGTAACTATTATGATAATAATAAGTTCATTAAGTTTTGACGATATATTAGGTCAAACATTTGCTGTTTATATATTAACAATAGCAGGAGCTGAATCTGCAATAGGTTTAGGTATTCTAGTAGCATATTATAGATTAAGAGGAAGTATATCTATACAATATAAATAATGTATTTAACATTAATAATTTTACCTTTATTAGGTTCAATCGTTTCAGGTTTTTTTGGAAGAAAAGTAGGAGTAACAGGAGCTCACATAATAACATGTGCTTCAGTAATAACAACAACAATATTAGCTGTAATAGCTTTTTTTGAAGTAGGTTTTAATAATATACCTGTAACAATAAATATAGCAAGATGAGTAGATGTAGAATCACTATATGTACTATGAAATTTTAGATTTGATTCATTAACAGTATCTATGTTAATACCAGTATTAATAGTATCAAGTTTAGTACATATATATTCAATAAGTTATATGAGTCATGATCCACACAATCAAAGATTTTTTAGTTATTTAAGTTTATTCACATTTATGATGATTATACTTGTAACAGGAAATAATTATTTAATTATGTTTGTAGGTTGAGAAGGTGTAGGAGTTTGTTCTTATTTATTAGTAAATTTCTGATTTACTAGAATAGCAGCAAACCAAAGTTCTTTATCAGCATTATTAACAAATAGAGTAGGTGATTGTTTATTAACTGTAGGTATGTTTGCTATATTATGATCTTTTGGTAACATAGATTATAGTACAGTATTTGCATTAGCACCTTACTATAATGAAAATATTATTACAATAATAGGTATTTGTTTATTAATAGGTGCTACAGCTAAAAGTTCACAAGTAGGATTACACATTTGATTACCTCAAGCTATGGAAGGTCCTACACCAGTATCAGCTTTAATACACGCTGCTACTATGGTTACAGCCGGTGTTTATTTATTAATGAGATCATCACCATTAATAGAATATAGTGGAACTGTACTATTATTATGTTTATGATTAGGGGCTATAACTACAGTATTTAGTTCTTTAATAGGTTTATTCCAACAAGATATTAAAAAAGTTATTGCTTATTCAACTATGAGTCAATTAGGTATGATGGTTATAGCTATAGGTTTATCTAGTTATAATTTAGCTTTATTCCATTTAGTAAACCACGCTTTCTATAAAGCATTATTATTCTTAGGTGCAGGTTCTGTTATACACGCTGTAGCAGATAACCAAGATTTTAGAAAATATGGAGGTTTAAGAGAATTTTTACCTTTAACTTATTCAGTTATGTTAATAGCTTCATTAAGTTTAGTAGCTGTACCATTTATGACAGGATTCTATTCTAAAGATTTTATTCTTGAATCTTCTTATGGTCAATTCTACTTATCAGGTACTATAGTTTATTTTGTAGCTACAATAGGAGCTATGTTTACTACATTATATTCAGCTAAAGTATTATATTTAACATTCCTAGGTAATCCTAATGGTCCTTTATCTAGTTATAAAATAGCTCATGAAGGAGATTTATTCTTAACTATACCATTAATTATATTATCAATATTCTCTATATTCTTTGGATATATTACTAAAGATATATTTATAGGTTTAGGTACAGGTTTCTTTGTAGATAATAGTTTATTTATACATCCTAGTCATGAAATAATGTTAGATACAGAATTTGCTGTACCAACATTCTTTAAATTATTACCTTTCGTATTTACTGTTTCATTAAGTATAATTTCTGTATTATTATCAGAATTTTTACCAAAATTACTTATTAATTTTAAATATTCAAGATTTGGTTATAATATTTTTAGTTTCTTTAATCAAAGATTCTATATAGAATTATTCTATAATAAATATATTGTAGAGGGTATTTTTAAATTAGGTGGTCAAACTACTAAGAGTCTTGATAAAGGTTCTGTAGAATTATTAGGACCTTATGGTTTAGAAAAAGGTTTAACTTCTTTAAGTACTAATTTAGGTAAATTAAGTACAGGTGTTATAACTACTTATGCTTTATATATATTAATAGGATTAGTATTTTATACAACATTAGTATATTTTTCATATAATGATAATAATTTAATTATTTTAATAATATTTGCATATTTTGTATTATTAAATAGTAATTTATCATCTAATAAATAATATAACATATCATGTTATGTTTTTTTTTTACTTTTAAAATTTAAATTTATCTTTTTTATTGAGAATGCTTTTATCCTCAATATTCTGTTTATTACTATCTAATGCTGTTTCATTTAGACGTGATACAGCTATTCTGTATTCAAGAGTAGGAATAATTATATTATTCTACTGTATTTTTTTATCTTATAATAATTTATTTATAACTTATTTAGATAACGGAATTGGGTTATTTGGTGGTTTGTTTTATACATCTTCTATAACACAATCATTTCATATATTAATATTTGTTATAAGTTTATTAATATTGAATATGACAGGATTCTATCCTAGAAAATTATTATCTAATGATTATATGAGTTTTAATAAATTAGTATTTACAAAATTACAATTTGTTAAAAATATAGCTGTATCTAATATTATTTTAAAAAAAGGAGAACAATATACTATATTAGAGTATACATTAATGTTATTATTTATAATAACAGGTAGTATTTTTTTAATATCTAGTAGTGATTTAGTATCTATTTTTTTATCTATAGAATTACAAAGTTACGGTTTATATTTATTATGTACTATGTATAGAAACTCAGAATCTGCAACTTCAGCAGGTTTAACTTATTTCTTATTAGGAGGATTATCTTCTTGTTTTATTTTATTAGGTATTGCTTTAATTTATGCTAATTTAGGAGTTACTTACTTAGATAGTTTCTATGTTATAAATAATTTAGCTGGGATATTAAATGAGCAAGTTATAACTACTTATATACCTTATAGTTTATTATTAATATCTGTAGGATTCTTATTTAAAATATCAGCAGCACCATTTCATTTCTGATCTCCTGATGTTTATGACGGTATACCTACTATAGTTACTACTTTTGTAGCTATTATAGCAAAAATATCTATATTAACTTTATTATTACACTTAGTTCATTATACAAATAGTATATATATTACTACACAATATTCTTGAACAACTAGTTTATTAATAAGTTCATTATTATCTTTAATAATAGGTACTGTTTTAGGTTTAACTCAATTTAGAATTAAAAGATTATTTGCTTATAGTACAATATCACATTTAGGTTTCATGTTATTAGCATTAACTATAAATAGTGTTGAATCTATACAATCATTTATTTTCTATTTAGTACAATATAGTTTATCTAATTTAAATGCTTTTATATTATTAGTAGCTATAGGTTATAGTTTATATGCTTATAATGATAATAATATTAATCATAAAAATTTAATAGATAGAAAAAATTCACCTATCCAATTAATAAGTCAACTTAAAGGATATTTCCATATAAATAGTATATTAGCTTTAAGTTTAGCTATTACTTTATTTTCTTTTGCAGGTATACCACCTTTAATGGGGTTCTTTGCAAAACAGATGGTATTCTCTGCTGCTTTACAAGAAGGATTTGTTTTCTTAACTCTTATAGGTGTTTTAACTAGTGTTATAAGTGCAGTATATTATTTATTTATTGTAAAAACAATGTTCTTTGATGGTCATTCTTATTCATATTTAAGTAACTTAAAAGATTTAAGAATACCAGCACTTATAATAAAAAAAAATAAAGTAGTTAATAAAATATATTTTGATTCTAAATTTGCTTTATCTAGTTCATTATCTATAACTATTTCTATATTAACTTTAATTATACTTTTATTTATGTTTATGCCTAACGAATGATTACATATGTCTAACTTATTAGCTATTGTATTATTTGTACCAGGTAACATGTAATTAAATTACAAAAAAAAAAGTATTTAAAAAAGTAATATAAAATATAAAAAATAGTATATATTTCATAGTAATATATATATGTATATACATATATATTATAAATGATATAACTATAAATACTCAATTATGAGGTCGGTTGGTTTGGAGGATAAATATATATAATATAGGGGGGAATGGAGGTAATAAATAATAATAATAATTATTATAGTAAATGAATTATTCATTATATTTAATAATTAATACAAGGTTAGGTAGGAGGGTATTTTTATAAATATAAAAATAAAAATTTAAATAATGATTTAAACAAAAAAATGTATTTTTTTACATAAACGATATATAAATATATCAAAAAAAGTGTCAACAATAATAAAAAATTAAAAAATAAAAAAAATGAGAATATTAAAAAAAAATCCTTTATTAGGACTATTAAATTCATATTTAATAGATGCACCTACACCAGCTAATATTAGCTATTTATGAAATTTTGGTTCATTATTAGGTTTATGTTTAGGTATACAAATAGTTACAGGAGTAATGTTAGCTATGCATTATACACCTAGTGTATTAGAAGCCTTTAACTCAGTAGAACATATAATGAGAGATGTTAATAATGGTTGATTATTACGTTATTTACACGCTAATACAGCTTCAGCTTTCTTTTTCTTATTATATCTACACGTAGGTAGAGGTTTATACTATGGATCATATAAATCACCTAGAACATTAACATGAATAATAGGTACTATAATAGTTGTATTAATGATGGCTACAGCTTTCTTAGGTTATGTTTTACCATACGGTCAAATGAGTTTATGAGGTGCTACAGTTATTACTAATTTAATGAGTGCTATACCTTGAATAGGTCAAGATATAGTTGAATTTATTTGAGGAGGTTTCTCTGTTAATGATGCTACATTAAATAGATTCTTTGCTTTACATTTCTTATTACCTTTTGTATTAGCAGCATTAGTATTAATGCACTTAATAGCTTACCACGATGTAGTAGGATCAGGTAATCCATTAGGTATATCAGCTAATTATGATAGATTACCATTTGCTCCTTACTTTATATTTAAAGATTTAATTACAATATTCTTATTCTTTATAGTATTATCTGTATTTGTATTCTTTATGCCAAATGCTTTAGGAGATAGTGAAAATTATATTATGGCTAATCCAATGCAAACACCTCCAGCTATTGTACCAGAATGATACTTATTACCTTTCTATGCAATATTAAGATCTATACCTAATAAATTATTAGGAGTTATAGCTATGTTTGCTGCTATATTAGTATTATTAGTAATGCCTATAAGTGATTTATCTAAATTAAGAGGAGTACAATTTAGACCTTTAAGTAAAATAGCTTTCTTTGTATTTGTAGCTAATTTCTTAATATTAATGCAAATAGGTGCAAAACACGTTGAAACACCATTTATAGAATTTGGTCAAATATCAACAGTATTATACTTTGGACATTTCTTTGTAATAGTACCTGCATTAAGTATTTTAGAAAATAGTTTAGTAGAATTAGCAACTAAAAAATAATTTTTAATTAATAACTATTTATAAATATATATATATATATAGTTATATTTATATTTATATAAAATTGTATATATTATTTTTATAATATTTTACATAAAGTTAGGAGTTTGAGCAGAAGGTTCTGCGTTTCGACTGCAAATCGAAATAAAGGGATTCGAGTTCCCCGAACTCCTTTATAATAATTCCAGCAATATAGGTTAAAGGTTATATTTTATATTTTTAATAAAAAAAAAATAAATTTTTATATATAAAGTTATTAAAGTTACATAATATTTTATACATATATGTATATACATAAAATATTTATTGGAAATATTTATTAAATATAAATTTATATATAATTAATAGAAAAAAAATTGCAAATAAAATAATAAATAAATTATATATTATATATTATAATAATAGTAAAAATAAAAAATGAGAAGTCTTATTTCAGTAATAGAAGCTTTAATATTAATTGTACCTGCTTTATTATCAGTTGCTTTTGTAACATTAGCTGAGAGAAAAACTATGGCAAGTATGCAAAGAAGAGTAGGACCTAATGCAGTAGGTTATTATGGTTTATTACAAGCTTTTGCAGATGCTGCAAAATTATTATTAAAAGAATATATTGCACCAACACAAGCTAATATAATACTATTTTTCCTTGGACCAATGATAACTTTAATTTTTGCTTTATTAGGATATTTAGTAGTTCCTTTTGGTTCAGGATTATTTGTATCAGATTATAGTTTAGGAATGTTATATATGTTAGCAGTTTCATCATTAGCTACATATGGTATATTATTAGCTGGATGATCAGCTAACTCTAAGTATGCATTTTTAGGTTCATTAAGAAGTACAGCTCAATTAATTAGTTATGAATTAGTATTAACATCTATAATATTAATAGTAATATTATTAACAGGTAATTTAAATATAATTACTATTGTAGAATCACAAAGAGTAGTTGATTTCATATTACCTTTATTTCCTTTATTTATAATATTCTTTATAGGATCTATAGCAGAAACTAATAGACCTCCTTTTGATTTAGCTGAAGCAGAATCAGAACTTGTTAGTGGATTTATGACAGAACATTCTGCTAGTATTTTTGTTTTCTTTTTCTTAGCAGAGTATGCTAGTATTGTTTTAATATGTGTATTAAATAGTATATTATTTTTTGGTGGTTATTTATTTATTTTACCTGTAGATTTAATTATAGAAATATTAAATTCAGTATTTGGTATAGATAATTCTATCTTGCAAAGTATATTCCTTAATGTGTCTTCAAGTCCAATAAATTTAGCTATAAAAACTGCTTTCTTTATATTTGCATTTATTTGAGCAAGAGCTTCTTTCCCTAGAATACGTTTTGATCAATTAATGTCTGTTTGTTGAACAGTATTTTTACCTTTAATTATAGCATATGTTGTATTAATACCTTGTGTTGTATATGGTTTAGATGCTTTACCAACTCAAATATTATTATAATAAAATAATTAATTTATTTTTAATATATTTATATATTTATATAAACTATAGCTTTATGTCATACGTAAGGTGTAATATAAAATATGTATACACATATTAATTAAACAGTAAGTAAATAAATATAAAATTATAAAAATGTCTTTAATATTATTATTAATACCTTTAATAGGAATAGGTTTCGTAACAATAGAAGCTAATTATGGTTTATCTATAGTAAATGAAATAAAATTAAAATCAATAGCATTAACAACATCTATTATTAATTTAATAGTATCATTGTTGATGTTTATACTTTTTGATTTTAGTAGTAAACAATACCAATTTATAGAAGAACATTACCAAATAAGTTATTTTGATATATACTTAGGAGTTGATGGTTTATCTATATATTTTGTATTGTTAACAACAATAATAATGCCAATAGCAATATTATCTAATTGAAATTCAATACAATCTAAAAATGTTTTATCATTTGTAGTAATAATGTTATTATTAGAAACATTATTATTAGCAGTTTTCTTAGTTTTAGATATATTATTATTCTATATTTTTTTTGAAAGTATTTTACCTCCTTTATTTTTATTAATAGGGTTATTTGGATCAAGTAATAAAGTAAGAGCAAGTTTTTACTTATTCTTATATACATTATTAGGTTCATTATTTATGTTATTATCTATAATAGCTATGTCTTCAATAATGGGTACTACAGATTTTGATGCTTTATCTAAAGCAAATTTTAATTATGTAACTCAATTATTTTTATTTTATGGTATATTTATAGCTTTTGCTGTAAAAACACCAGTTATTTTCTTAAATACTTGATTATTAAAAGCTCACGTTGAATCACCATTATCAGGAAGTATAATATTAGCAGGTATAGTTTTAAAATTAAGTTTATACGGTATATTTAGATTAATATTACCTTTATTACCAAAGGCTTCTTTAAATTATACATATATTATATATGTTATAGGTGTAATAACTATAATTTATGCAAGTTTTAGTACATTAAGAACAATAGATATAAAAGAACTTATTGCTTATTCATCTGTATCACACGCAGCTGTTTATTTAATAGGTGCTTTTAGTAACACAATACAAGGTATTGAAGGTGCAATAGTTTTAGGATTAGCTCACGGTTTTGTATCACCAGGTTTATTTATTTGTGCAGGTGGTATTTTATACGATAGATCTTCAACTAGATTAATTACTTACTATAGAGGTATGGCTCAAGTTATGCCTATATTCTCTATATTATTCTTTATATTATCTTTAGGTAATAGTGGTACACCATTAACATTTAATTTCTTAGGTGAATTTATGTCATTATATGGTGCATTTGAAAGAATGCCTATATTAGGTATATTAGCTAGTACTTCTATTGTATTATCAGCTGCTTACACAATATTTATGTATAATAGAATAGCTTTCGGAGGTTCATATTCTCCATATTTCGTAGAAAATATAGGTGATGTAACTAGAAGAGAGTTTATTATGTTATTAGTATTTGTAGTATTTACAGTATTATTTGGTATATATCCAGCACCAATCTTAGATGGATTACATTATTCAGTTTCTTCTTTAATATATAGTATTAATTAATTTAAACTATATATAAAATAATATATATATATATATATATATACTTCTTACTAGCTCAATGGTAGAGCATAATACTTCTAATATTTTGATCCGAGTTCGAATCTTGGGTAAGAATAATAATAATAGATATATTATTATAACTAAGCTCTTATAGCTCAATGGTAGAGCGGGATACTGTTAATATTTTGATAGATGTTCGATTCATCTTAAGGGCTATTTTTATATTTATAAATAATACATTATTTATATTACCACCACCTCAAAATCTTTTTAAAGTCATGATATAAAATTTGAAATTATCAAAAAAAAAATAAATACATAGACATGCCACAATTAGTACCATTCTTTTTTGTAAATCAAGTAGTATTTACTTTTGTTATATTAACAGTGTTAATATATGCATTTACTAAATTCATATTACCAAAATTTGTACGTATTTTTATTTCACGTATTTACATAAATAAATTATAATATAAAAAAATTTTTTTTTTATTATAATTTTATCTCTATTTAATTAGAGTTTATTAACTAATTTAATTATATAATTATAATATAATATGAGTCAATTAGATTTTGTTTTAAGTCCATTAGACCAATTTGAAGTTAGAGATTTATTTTCTATAAATGCTAACTTATTAGGTAATCTACACCTATCATTAACAAATATAGGATTATACTTAACAATAAGTATTTTTTTAATATTAACTTATAGTTTATTAGCTACTAATAATAATAAAATAGTACCTAATAACTGATCAATAAGTCAAGAAAGTATATATGCTACAGTTCATGGAATAGTAGTAAATCAAATTAACCCTAATAAAGGACAAATGTTCTTTCCATTAATGTACGTATTATTCTTATTTATTTTAGTAAATAATTTAATAGGTTTAGTACCATATAGTTTTGCTTCTACATCTCATTTTATTTTAACTTTCTCAATTAGTTTCACTATTGTTTTAGGTGCAACAATTTTAGGTTTCCAAAGACATGGATTAAAATTCTTTTCATTATTTGTACCTTCAGGTTGTCCTTTAGCATTATTACCTTTATTGGTATTAATTGAGTTTATTTCTTACTTATCTAGAAATGTTTCTTTAGGATTAAGATTAGCAGCTAATATCTTAAGTGGTCACATGCTTTTAAGTATATTAAGTGGATTTACATATAATATTATGACTAGTGGTATAATATTCTTTATATTAGGTTTAATACCTTTAGCATTTATTATAGCATTCTCAGGATTAGAATTAGCAATTGCATTTATTCAAGCTCAAGTTTTCGTTGTTTTAGCATGTGCTTATATTAAAGATGGATTAGACTTACATTAGTAATAACGTATCCGTATCTTTACATAGTACAAAACTTATTATTATTAATTTAATAATATTTTCATATTGTGAAAAAAAAATTTTTTTATTAGGTAATACCTTACCTTATATTAAATGATATTATACATTATATATGGAAAATATTCAACCTAGAACAGTATGATTAATATCATGGATATTATCATATTAACCTGAATAATTACTATTAATATTTTAATATGGTTATATATAAATTTATTTACCTTATTTAAATAAAAAAAAATTATTAATTTAAGGTAAATGTAAAAAAAAAATAAATTTATATATATATAAATAGATATAAAAATTATAATAAAAGGAAAGTCCAATACTAATTAAACATATACATTTTTTTAATGTTGTAGAGATATAGGGATTTAAACAGAAACTAACAATTATTTTTATAATAAAAAAAAATAATTTCGAACAATAACCCTATGTTTAGTTTTTCAATTTAGAAATATATAATTTAAACAGAAACTGGCTTAATTATATCTTAAAAAAAAAAAATATAAAAAATATAAAAAAAATAGAAAAAAAGAATACAATATAGGTATGATATATACCAAACTAAAAATTTAAAGAGTTTGATGATGGCTCTAACTGAACACTGTCCAAGTACTTGACACATGCTAATCGAACGACTAATTAGATAATATATTATTATTTAAGTAGTAGTGGTGTACAGGTGAGTAAAGATAAATTGGCTACCTTGAATTATGGGAAAAATCCCATATAAACTATTTTTTTATATAAATGGTATATATTTATATTTTTGTATAAGTTTTTATAACTTATATATATATATAGCATATAAAAATATAAAATAGTATAAAGGTAAATTAAAAATCTGATTTAAGATGTTAATTTTTATCTCGGTGAGTAGTAGGAAAGGTAATGACTTTTCTAGCAATAACCGTAGTCGTAACTGGAAAGTTGATCGACCACATTGGGTCTGAAAAAAACCCAATGCTTTTGTGTACAGCAGTGAGGAATATTGGTCAATGGCCGAAAGGCTGAACCAGTAACTTGGAAGAATGGAAATGTATTTGTATAAATACAATAGCGATTAATTCGCATAAAATTCTGAATAGATTATTTATAATGACAAAATCTATTTATAAGTCTTGACCAAACTACGTGCCAGCCGTCGCGGTAATACGTAGGAGGCTAGTGTTAGTTATCTTTATTGGGTTTAAAGGGTAAGTAGGCGGTAAAAAAAACTCTAAAAGAGTACTTTTTTACTAGAGTTATATGTGAGAAGGAAGAATAACTGGAGTAGAGATAGAATTTGTTGATACCAGGGGGACTGATAACGGCGAAGGCAACCTTCTATGTAATAACTGACGTTGAGAGACGAAGGCTTGGGTAGCAAACAGGATTAGATACCCTAGTAGTCCAAGCAGACAATGATGAGTGCCATATATTAGATATAATTTAATGTATAAATGAAAGTGTAAGCACTCCACCTCAAGAGTACTATGGCAACATATAAACTGAAATCATTAGACCGTTTCTGAAACCAGTAGTGAAGTATGTTATTTAATTCGATGATCCGCGAAAAACCTTACCACAGCTTGAATAACATTTATAAAAATTTGTTACAAGCGCTGCATGGCTGTCTTTAGTTAATGTCGTGAGATTTGGTTAATTCCTTTAATTAACGAAAACCCTCACTTTATTTATTTGTATAAAGTGGTTCACTACTACATTGGACTAGATAATAGGGATTAAGACAAGTCATTATGGCCTAAATGCTGTGGGCTATAGACGTGCCACATACGCCTTTACAAAGGGATGCTATATTGTGAAATGGAGCTAATCCCCAAATAAGGAAATATTATGGATTGTAGTCTGTAACTCGACTACATGAAAAAGGAATTACTAGTAATCGTGAATCACCATCGTCACGGTGAATTTATTCTCAGTTAGGTACTAACCACTCGTCAGGCGCTGAAAGAAGAAGATGCAGTAAGTTTGATTTTTTATGTGTTTATTAATATACAGTTAGGTATAAGGTAACGCATAATAATTTTCGTATGCAAAACTTTGATTGGTGTTAAGTCGAAATAAGGTTCGTGTAATGGAAATTGCACGGGTATTATAAAATTTAAAAAAATTATTATTAGTATAGGGTATTTAATAGAGTTTTCTCTATTATTTACATTCTATACTATAAATCTTTATTAGGTATATTGGAATCTATTCCAACTGGTTCAAACCCAGAAAAGATTTTTAAAGGAAGGGTCCGTGTGTTGGTTTACGGGTTGAGCTGTAAACTCAATGGCTATAAGCCATCGAAGGTTCGATTCCTTTTCTTCCTAATTAGTTTATATCTAATCCCTATCTAGATATTATGTAAGCTAGTATATACAAATTGATAGAATAAAAATAATTTTTTATGTTTAATCTTTTTTTATTAAATGATTATGTGACAAATGGATTTTTAATAGAATATGTAGACATAATATATATAATATCTATTATGTTAGGTGCATTAACTATTTTAAGTAAAAATCCTATAGTATCTGTTTTATATTTAATAGGTTTATTTGTAAATATAGCAGGTTTATTAATATTAATAGGATGTAATTTTATAGGTTTAGCTTATATATTAGTATATGTAGGTGCTGTATCTATATTATTCTTATTTATATTAATGTTAATAAACATTAGAATATCAGAATTATTAAAAGAAAATAATAATGATGTACCTTTAGCTATGCTAACAGCTATAATGTTATATTATATATTAGTACAAGTATTACCTACTAATATTACTGATAATACAGTATTTTCACGTTTATCTAACTCATTTACAGAGGTATATAATTTAAAAATAGATAATGAATTTGTTAATTTATTAGATTATAAACAAATAAGCTATGCAAGTAGTAAAGGATGAGATAATTCTTTAATAGAACCTACACATATAGCTAGTATAGGTAATATTATGTATACTAGTTATTCTATGTGATTAATAATAAGCTCAATAATATTATTATTAGGTATGGTAGGTGCCATAGTAATTACAATAAAACAAAAATAAGTGTTAAAAATTTAATCAAAAAAAAAATAAAAAAAATGATATATAGATCAAAAAGTAATTTTCAAAATCATCCATTTCATTTAGTTTCACCATCACCATGACCATTATTTACTAGTGTTTCATTATTTATATTAACAACAGCAACAGTATTATTTATGCACGGATTCCAAGGATTTGAGTACTTAGTACCTGTAGCAGTATTTAATGTAATGTATGTTATGGGATTATGATTTAGAGATGTAATTTCAGAAGGAACATATATAGGAAATCATACAAATGCAGTACAAAAAGGATTAAACTTAGGAGTAGGATTATTTATTATATCTGAAGTTTTCTTCTTTTTAGCTATATTCTGAGCATTCTTTCATAGTGCTATTTCACCTAGTGTAGAATTAGGTGCACAATGACCACCATTAGGTATACAAGCTGTTAATCCTTTTGAATTACCATTATTAAATACAATAATATTATTATCATCAGGTGTAACAATAACATATGCACACCATTCATTAATAGAAGGTAATAGAAAAGGAGCATTATATGGAACAATAGTAACTGTAGTATTAGCAATAATATTTACATTCTTCCAAGGAGTTGAATATTCAGTATCTTCATTCACTATTTCTGATAGTGTTTATGGATCATGTTTCTACTTTGGTACAGGTTTCCACGGTTTACACGTTATAATAGGAACAGCATTTTTAGTTGTAGGATTATGACGTTTAACAGCATACCATTTAACAGATCATCACCACTTAGGTTATGAATCAGGTATATTATACTGACATTTTGTTGACGTAGTTTGATTATTCTTATATATTTCTGTATATTACTGAGGTTATTAAATTATCTATAAATATACATATATAAACATTGTTTTATATGTTACAATAAGGTAAGAGACCTTAGTTTAATGGTAAAACATGTGACTTTTAATCATTATCATATGGGTTCAAATCCCATAGGTCTTAACAAGGCTTTAGTTTAAATATAAAACAGGTGGCATTTAACCACTGATGATATGGTGAAATACCATAAGCCTATATATATATATTCATTATATATATAATTTAAAATGACTATAAGTTAATGGTAGACTGCTTATTTACCATATAAGATGTGCTGATTCGAATTCAGCTAGTCATATATTTATTAATGGCTATAAGTTAATGGTAGACTGTTTACCTTCCAAGTAAAGCGTGTCGATTCGAATTCGACTAGCCGTATATAAATACGTAGGGTTAGTAACTTAATTGGTAAAGGGTTTTCTTGTCGAGAAAATAGATGTCGGATCGAAGCCGGCCTGACCCGTATTTAAAAAATAAAATAAAAAAAATAATATTATTATATATATGTGTATATTATATTATAAGGAAAAGTTTCCATTGGCAGGGTAAGATATTTGCTAAATATTGTGTTTTAACACTTAGATGTTCGATTCATCTCTTTTCCGAAGAGCATAGTTTAATAGGCAAAACTGTAAGCTTCAACCTTATATTTCTTAGTTCGAATCTAAGTGCTCTTGCTTATATAATTCCGGTTCTTTAACTTAACTGGTAAAGTGTATTCTTGATAAGGATATGTTCAGTGTTCGAGTCACTGAAGAATCAAAAAAAAAGAGAGTTGGCTGAGTGGTTTAAGGCGGTTAGCTTGAGTCTAGCTAAAGATAAAACTTTCATATGTTCGAATCATATACTCTCTGATTCCTATTACGGATAAATAAAAAATTAAATTATATATAAAAACAGGTTAGTGTCCGGTGGTTGGTCGCTTCATTTGGGTTGAAGAATTTTTATGTTCGAATCATAATAACCTGAAATATATATTTAATATATATAAATATCCTACAATATAGGTGATATGTAACCAATACATCTTGATAAATCAAGGCAAGTATAAAAAGAAAATATTATGGATGGATCGCTATATATTACAAGATGATTAAACTAGAACATAAACTGGTTATCAAAGATAAATCTTATAATTAGATAAAGTGAATTGAAATATCTTAGTAGCTTTAGTAAAAGAAATCAAACGAGATTGTTATTTGGTGTCTACTAAATAATAAGAGCCTATTATGAGTATTTAGTATAATAAAAAGTAAAATATTTAAAGTTAATTATCAAAAGATATTCTTTTGTTAAGTAGAAAATTCAAGTATTATAGTAAAATATAAGATTAAGCAATATAATAAAATATGGTATAATTTAGTGAAAACTAAATTATATATAGTTATAGTTATATGTGTTAAGATTTTTCTATTTCATATAAAAATATTATAAATTTATTAGAAATATATGATATATAAAGTAAAATGGAAAAAAATCTGTTTGAATAAAGGGGAACCTTCCTCTAAGGCTAAATAAAATATATAAGCGATAGTGTAAAGTACCGTGAGGGAAAATCTGAAATAGTATTTTTATAAGCAGCTCGAGTTAAAATTAATAAAAATAATAAGAGCGTACCTTTTGCATAATGGGTCAGCAAGTTAATTTTAGATGCAAGCATAGAAATTAAAAGAAGTTTATACTAAAAATAGTATAAAGCCTTAAAAGATATATTTAAAATTAATAGTATAAATAAAATCTTAAAGGTCTTTTTATAAGTATATGCTTAGATAAACCAATTATGAAAAAATGAATAAGTATCTAGGATTAGACCCGAAGGCTAGTGATATTACCATGGTCAGGGTTTAAAAAGCCCGAACGGGTTATCGTTGTAAAGATATCCGATGAACTGTGGTAAGTTAGTGAAAGACAAAACTGACTAGTATAGCTGGTTTTCCGCGAAACCTATGTAAGTAGGTAATTTAATTAACATCTTAGCAGGTACAGAACTGTGATCTCGGACAATACAATATGTATTTGTCAACATCGGGGGGTTGTAGTGACTTTACCGGAGAGTATTTGCACTCGGAAGGGCAAAGATGAATGTTAAATAATCGGACATAGTGCGATAAGGTTGTATGTCTAAAGGGAAACAGCCCAGAACAAGAGTTAAGGTTCCAAAATTATTGTTAAGTGAAATAAAGGATGTTTTCTTTTAAAACAATCAGGAAATAGGCTTAGAAGCGGCCATTTTTTGAAGACCTCGTAACAGAGCACTGATTAATTTGTTAGGAGAAAATACCGAAAATTTAACGGATCTAAAATAATATACCGAAACCTTGTACACATAATATGTGGGGTAGCGGAACATTGGATAAAAAACAGAAATAAAAAAATATTTCTATGAAATATATATATTATGCATTAATAAATAATGCACTAATATAGTTATAACTATAATTATATTACGGATATAATAAAATATCAAAAATGTAAATTCCAAGAGAGAATGCTGACATGAGTAACGAAAAAGGCTATTATTGGCCTCGCCTTAAGCTTATGGCTTCTTTAATTAAATCGGTATCTAAAAATATTAATCAAACGATAACTTTGATGAGGTATATTATAATACAAAAAAAAATACAAAACCTTTATTTAGTAGTAAAGGTTCAGGAAAAATTTTTTTTTTAGGTTATATATTTTTAAACTATATGATATATTATATATAATATGATACTCAGGTAAAATGTTGTATATAGTATATAAACTATAATAAAAATATAAGAATCAGTAGTATGTATGGATATAAACCGTACCTAGAATCTATCCCAAGTAAGCAAGTAGAGTATACAAAGGCGTTTGAGTGAACAATCTTTAAGGAACTCGGCAAATTGACTCTGTACCTTCGGAATAAGGAGGGCCATTACTATTAATTTAACATAATTTATTATGTTAATTAAATTAATAATAAGAGGAATCATAAAATAATGTTGTACGACTGTTTAATAAAAACACAGCACTCTGCAAAGATAAAATATCAAAGTATTGAGTGTGATGTCTGCCCGATGTCGGCTGGGTAACGGATTTTCCTTGGTTATTAACTGAGGTTTTGAAGGACACCCCGATTAATGGCGGCCTTACCTATGAGGGTCCTAAGGTAGCTAAATACCTTGGCCGTTAAATGCGGTCCTGCATGAATGATTTAACGATACAACAGCTGTCTCGAAGATTGTCTCAGTGAAATTGGAATAGCAGTGCAGATACTGTTTACCTCTAGATAGACGAGAAGACCCTATGCAGCTTTACTGTTACTAATTACAAGAGTGTTCATTTAGGATGATTTATAGTGTATAAGGTAGTTGTTTAACAACATTGAAACACCTTTATTCGTATCCTATTATTTCTCTTGATGATTGGGAGGCAGTTTATGCGGGGCACAGATCCCACAAAAAGTACCTGGGTATATCCAAAGTTCATATTGTAAATTTGTATATTTATATACAATTTTTTTAATTTGTAATAATTATTATTATAATTATACAGTTATTATTCGATTAAATTCAACATTTATTTTTATTTTAAGTAAGATTTTAACTATATGGTGAATAGATGTATTTATAACTTTAATATATAAAAGTTATTTTGTCATAATATTATGGTATTAGTCTATATTATTATGATATTTATTTATACTTTAAAAGTTTAATGGCTAAATCTTGCTTTACTGTTTGACCTACGAGTCTATCAGTCGCGTAAGCGGGGCATATGATCACAAGATGCATTAAGGAAAGGTCTTGGATTATAGAAAAAGTTACGCTAGGGATTTATAACTGTGAGTCCTCCAATATTTAAAAATATTGGTAATATATTGGGTAAATTTCAAAGACAACTTATAAAGTGTATTTGAAGCGAAACTTATTTTAAGCATATATTTATCTAAGTGATAATTTAAAATAAGGACGTTCAACGACTAAAGGTGAGTTATTGCTAACAATAATCCTTTTTTAATGCCCAACATCTTTATTAACTATTTAAGGATAATACTATCCTTTATTTGTATAAAAATTATTATTAATTTAATAGTAATGGAATAGACTTGGTTAACCAAGCTTAAATATTATATAATTAATTCTTATTAGTTATATTAATATAATAATAAAATAGTATAAATGTTAAATATTATAAAATCAAAATTAAATAGTACATATAAAAAAAAATCATTAGATAATAATAATGTAACTATTTATAATAAAGACATAATACCTGCTGTAAGAAATTGAAAAAGTAGTGTATATACTTATAATAAAAATGCTATAAGTTTAATACCTATTAAAAGTAGATTTGTTATGAAATTAATTAAAAGTTATTTTAATTCATATCATTTAGAATTAGAATCTTTATTAAGAAAAGCAAAATTACGTCGTAAATATAGAAAAATATCAACTAATAAAATATTTATTAGTGATGGTGAATTTAAACATACTAATGATAAAGTAAATATAACATTATATGTATATAATAAACAAAAACTTAATTATTTATTAAAACTTAAAAAAAGATATTCAAGTTTGTTTGTAAAGGCTAAATTTACAAGAAAATTAAAATTAATTAGAAATGTAGGTTTAAGTATCTTAAAACAACAAAAAGAACAAAGTACTATATTAGCTAATGTATTACCTAATTATAATTCAGCAGTAAATACAGTACAAAATGTTTATTATAATAGATTTTTAAAAAAAAGTTTAAAAAGATTAAAATATTATATGTATTATAACCAAATATTATATATTAATAAAGTTAAGTTTGAAAATTCATATTTACAAGGTTTAATAAGTTTAATTAAAAAAATTTTTAATAAAAATGTAGAGTTTAATATAATAAATTTAAAATATTTTTATTTTAATAGTGAAATATATACTCAACCATTAGAATTAAAATTAAAGAAAAAAAGAAATGTATTAAGATACCTTAAAGTTTTAATAAGAAAAGCAAAATTAAAAAAAATTAAATTAGTTGAAAATTCTAAAAAATTCTTTACAATTAATAGTTTTGATACTGATGAATCAGTAAATGATTTAATGCAGCAAGATAAAACAAATTCAAAATATCTGAAAAAAATTATATTAAATAGTATTAAATATAAAAGAGTATCAGGTGTAAGATTAGAAGCTGCAGGTAGATTAACTAAACGTTTTTCTGCATCAAGATCTCAACGTAAAGCTAAATATAAAGGAAATTTAGAAAATGCTTATTCTTCTATTAAAGGTTACCCAACACCAGTGTTAAGAGGTAATAATAAAGCTAATTTACAACGTACAGTAATTAATTCTACATCACGTGTAGGAGCTTTTGGTGTTACAGGTTGAATTAGTGGTACTTAATATATATTATTTATATTGTTAATAACAATATCCCTCCCTAATATAGTTAATAAAGATGATGAAATAGTCTGAACCGTTTTGAGAAAAATGGAAATAAAAGTTTAAAAAATACACTTTAAGTAGTATTTATACCTTTTATGATAACATAAATTGAACAGGCTAATTTGCGCAAGAGAGTACAAATTGAGTGCGCGGTTTGGCACCTCGATGTCGGCTTAGCTCATCCTCATGCATGTAGAAATCATGAAGGGTTCGACTGTTCGTCGATTAAAGAGCTACATGAGCTGGGTTTAATACGTCGTGAGACAGTATGGTTTCTATCTTCTAGAGGAACTTTAAGTAAAGTAAAGAGAGCCCCTTCGTACGAAAGGAGTTGGGTATATTGATCCATGGTTTACCTGTTGTTTATGGTATTATTATATATTTATATAATATATACATATATCGAATACTTACACTAAAGTATTTTGATCCCATAGGCATGGCAGGAAAGCTACATCAGTTTAAGATAAGTGTTGAAAGCATCTAAACGCGAAGCAAACTTTATAATACTTGTAATAAAAAACGTAGTAGAACACTACGAGTATAATTAATATTAATTAATTAATAGGCTTTGGTTGTAAGAATGAAGACATTTTTAGATACAAAGTACTAATTCATTTTTAAAAATTAATAATAATTTTTAAATAATAAAATACTAACTATTTTTCATATCATTAATAAAAATATTTATTATCTTTTATTAAAAAAAAAAGCCTTTTTAGCATAAAAGTAATGCAACCGTTTTGTAATCGGTAGACGTGAGTGCGATACTTGCATTAGGCTAAAAAAAATTTTTTTTAAGACCCAATGGTCAAGTCTGGTTAAGACATAACATTTTCACTGTTAGTGCGGGAGTTCAAATCTCCCTTGGGTTGAAAGAGATTAGCTCAGTTGGTAGAGCTGTCGCTTTACACGCGAAAGGTCAGGTGTTCAAATCACCTATCTCTTATATGCGAATTGATGTAATAGTAACATATATGGCTCATGTCCATAAAATTTAGGTGCAACCCCTAAGTTCGCAACCAAAGACTATAGCTTAATCGGTAAAGCGAACCACTCATGATGGTTTGAGTAAATGTTCAAGTCATTTTAGTCTTATGTAATCCGAGTGCTGGAATTGGTAGACAGTCTTAATTTAAGCTTAAGTGGCGCAAGCCGTGAACGTTCGAATCGTTTTTCGGGTATATAAGGGGTTATAGTTTAACTGGTAAAACGACGATTTTGCATATCGTTATTTCAGGATCGAGTCCTGATAACTCCAATAACACTAAACTTTAGTGTTGTAAATTAAAATTTATTATTTTTAGCTTGAGAAGCTCAATTGGTTGAGCGAATCACTGAAGCTGATTAGGTTGTAAGTTCGAATCTTATCTCTAGCAAAAAAGGGTAGCATGGGTATGCTGAAATTGGTAACCAGGTTCCGCTTAGGACGGAATAGTTCTTTACTTTACAAGTTCAAGTCTTGTTACCCATATTTTATGTTGTCGACTAATCGGTAAGTCATAAATTTTTGGTATTTACTATTGGGTGTTCGAGTCGCCCCAACATAATCTATTAATATTATTATATATATATAATAATATTATAGCCAAGATAGTTTAATGGTAGAACAATAATTTCATGAATTAAGAATGAGAATTCGATTTTCTCTCTTGGCTCAATAAAAATATATTTTTATTTCCATTATGATAATATACACGTTAGTGTAATTGCACAGGTGAAGTCGATTTTTCGACACGAATATATTATAAAAAATGAGTTTACAAGATAAAATCTTTTGATTAAAATCAGGTTTATATCTATTTTAATAGTCATTGTTTTAGTAATAAAATAAAAATACTAATAAGTATATATATATATATTATATTATAATATATAAAGGTCGGTATAGTTCAATGGTAGAACAGCTGTATGTGGAATAGTATATCCTAGTTCGATTCTAGGTACCCTCCCTAGATATATAAAGATTATATAGATATATGTATTTATATCTATATGTATTTATCTATCCACAATAAAAAATATATAAAACACATATAAACTTTTTTTATAAAAAGTTTAATAAAAAAAAACAAATTCTTTAGTTATAATATACTTATTATTATGATGAAATGAAAAATCATTTATGTATAAAAATTTTATTTTTACTACTATATAAAATTTATAGTGTTTTACATTATATAGTAGTAAATATAAATAAATAAAATATAAATACAAAAAAATTAACTATAATTTTTTATAATATGTTTAATATTATATTAAATACTGTAAGTTTTACATTATAAAGTAATAGTTTATTATATGCTTTAAGTAATATAATGAAAATAAAAAAATTAAAAATATATATAATAGTTTATATATATATAACCAAAAATTATTAGGTTATAATTATATTAATGAAGTTAAAAATTTAACATCATCCTTGTCCATAGGCTACAACGAAGATGTTCATAGACACTACTCTACTTTACCTAATAAATTAGATAGTCAATTAGATTCAAATTCAATCTTAACATTCAAACAACCAACTGAATGACAAGAAAGATGATTTTTATCATCTAATGCAAAAGATATAGGTACACTATATTTAATGTTTTCATTATTTTCAGGATTAATTGGTACTGCATTTTCAGTATTAATTAGATTAGAGTTATCAGGACCAGGTGTACAATATATTTCAGATAATCAATTATATAATAGTATAATAACAGCTCATGCTATATTAATGATATTCTTTATGGTTATGCCAGCATTAATAGGAGGTTTTGGTAATTTCTTATTACCATTATTAGTAGGAGGTCCAGATATGGCATTCCCTAGATTAAATAATATAAGTTTCTGATTATTAGTACCTAGTTTATTTTTATTTATATTCTCAGCAATAATAGAAAATGGAGCAGGAACAGGTTGAACATTATATCCACCATTATCAGGTATACAATCTCATAGTGGACCAAGTGTAGATTTAGCTATATTTGGTTTACACTTAAGTGGTATAAGTAGTATGTTAGGAGCTATGAATTTCATAACAACTATATTAAATATGAGAAGTCCAGGTATACGTTTACATAAATTAGCGTTATTTGGTTGAGCTGTAATAATAACAGCAGTATTATTATTATTATCATTACCTGTATTAGCAGGTGGTATAACTATGATCTTAACTGATAGAAACTTCAATACATCATTCTTTGAAGTAGCTGGAGGTGGTGATCCAATATTATTCCAACATTTATTCTGATTCTTTGGACATCCTGAAGTTTATATATTAATTATACCAGGATTCGGTATAATTAGTACTGTTATCTCAGCAGCTTCAGGTAAAAATGTATTCGGTTACTTAGGTATGGTTTATGCTATGTTATCTATTGGAGTATTAGGTTTTATAGTTTGAAGTCATCACATGTATACAGTTGGTTTAGATGTAGATACAAGAGCATACTTTACAGCAGCTACTTTAATTATTGCAGTACCTACAGGTATTAAAATATTTAGTTGATTAGCTACATGTTATGGTGGATCTTTACATTTAACACCTCCAATGTTATTTGCATTAGGTTTTGTAGTATTATTTACTATAGGTGGTTTAAGTGGAGTTGTTTTAGCTAATGCTTCACTTGATGTAGCTTTCCATGATACATATTATGTTGTTGCTCATTTCCACTATGTTTTATCTATGGGAGCAGTATTTGCTTTATTTAGTGGATGATACTTCTGAATACCAAAAATATCAGGATTATCATATGACCAATTTGCAGCTAAAGTTCATTTCTGAATTTTATTTGTAGGTGTAAATTTAACATTCTTCCCTCAACATTTCTTAGGTTTACAAGGTATGCCAAGAAGAATTAGTGATTACCCTGATGCTTTCTACGGTTGAAATTTAATTAGTAGTGTTGGTTCTATTGTTAGTGTTGTAGCTACATGATATTTCTTAACTATTATTTACAAACAATTAACAGAAGGTAAAGCTGCTTCAAGATATCCTTGATTAACACCACAATTATTTAGTGATACATTCCAAGTATATTTCACTAGAAATAATACTTCATTAGAGTGATGTTTAACTAGTCCACCAAAACCACACGCTTTTGCAAGTTTACCTTTACAATCTTAATAAAATATAATTTAAAGATTTGTAACAGTAAATTAAGTTTTAACATAAAGTTAATATAGAAATTATTTTTAATTTGATTTGATTTTATTTGATTTATGAAATTCTTTTATTTTTGTAAATTTCTCTAGGATAAAATAATTATATAAATATAACATGTTACAAGCAGCAAAAATAATAGGTACAGGTATGGCTACTACAGGTTTA